TTCTCTGTACTATCAATAGGATCAATTATAACAAGTCGCACACTCATATTCCAGAAATACAGAAACATAAGGAATTCCACGATCGAACTTCCAGAATGGCCCAGAAATCAGAATCTTAAGTGATTCATTTTGGATTGAAAATCCAACGACTTCGTGATTTTCTTTTTATAGACCTAATTCATCGAAATTCCATCCAGTAAAACGGATGAATTATAAATCTCGAGAATAATAGATAAGAATACTGCAAATAGTGCCATTGCAACCCCCATCAAAGGGGTAGTCCCCCAACCAGGAGCTACTTTTCCATATTCCGAATTTAACGGTTTCAATAAACTCCCCACAGTAGTTCCTCTTGGACCAGATTTAGAACTACCCTCAATGGTTTGTGTAGCCATAAATCCTATTGCATTAGTTGAGATTGGTTGACTTTGTATACCATTCCGTTGTAAATAAACGATCTTATCATAGATCCATTGTGGTCTTGAAATTTTATAATAATGGAAACCGCAACCCTAGTCGCCATCTTTATATCTGGTTTACTTGTAAGTTTTACCGGGTACGCCTTATATACCGCTTTTGGGCAACCCTCTCAACAACTAAGAGATCCATTCGAGGAACACGGAGACTAGTTGAAGTAAAGTAATGAGCCTACCAATATGGTAGGCTCATTACTTTACTTCAATTTAGATAATGTAAGATAATAAAAAATCATTTTTTAGTCGGAACCTTAGGCGGCTCTCGAAAAAATATAGCGAAAAAAATAATTCCTAGAGTCGAAACTAAGAGGAATGTATAAACCAATGCTTCCATAAATTCGATCGTGGTTTACAATTATAGCTTCCACACCTGTTCATTTGGGAACATCTCCCCGATTAAGTTAAGAAAGGACAAGAATCAAAGAAAGGTCGGCGATTCAAATCAAGATTTCTTCAGTACTCTATGTCAAAGTTAAATCATAAAAGAGGCGAAAGATATAAGAGTAATATTGTATCAGACTACTTGTCTCTTTGTAGTTGGATCTCCAAGTTTTTGGAATGCTCCAAATTCCACTTGAGCATCCAAATCCGGGTCAATACCAGCAAAAACATCTCTGAATAAGGTTCTAGCACCATGCCAAATATGTCCGAAAAAGAAGAGTAAAGCGAACGAAGCGTGTCCAAAAGTGAACCAACCCCTTGGGCTGCTACGAAAAACACCATCGGATTTCAAAGTAGCGCGATCTAATTCAAAAATTTCACCCAATTGAGCGCGTCTAGCATACTTTTTCACAGTAGCGGGGTCGCTATAACTGACTCCATCGAGTTCGCCACCATAGAACTCAACAGTTACTCCTACCTGTTCGACACTATACTTGGATTCTGCCCTTCTAAAAGGAACATCGGCTCTTACAATTCCATCTCCATCTACCAAAACTACTGGAAATGTTTCAAAAAAAGTAGGCATACGACGTACAAACAGCTCGCGTCCCTCTTTATCTCTAAAGATGGGATGTCCTAACCATCCAACGGCTATTCCATCCCCGTTGTCCATTGAGCCTGCTCTAAATAATCCCCCTTTTGCTGGGTTATTTCCAATGTAATCATAAAAAGCCAATTTTTCGGGAATTTTAGACCAAACTTCTGATAAACTCTTATTTTCGGCTAGTCCGGCACCAACCCTTCGATATATTTCTTGTTGGAAGTATCCTTGATCCCATTGATAACGAGTGGGACCAAATAATTCGATCGGGGTAGTTGCGGAGCCGTACCACATAGTTCCAGCAACAACAAAAGCTGCAAAAAAGACAGCAGCAATACTACTGGAAAGGACTGTTTCAATATTACCCATCCGTAATCCTTTATAGAGACGTTGGGGCGGGCGGACACTAAGATGGAATAGGCCCGCTAATATGCCCAACGTACCCGCTGCAATATGATGGGAGGCTATTCCTCCCGGAACAAAAGGATCAAAACCTTCCACTCCCCACGCAGGATTTACAGATTGTACTTTTCCGGTTAGTCCATAAGGATCGGACACCCATATTCCAGGACCATACAAGCCTGTTACATGAAATGCACCAAATCCAAAGCAAGCTAATCCTGAGAGAAATAAATGAATTCCAAAGATCTTAGGCAAATCTAAAGAGGGTTTCCCTGTACGTTCATCACAGAATATTTGGAGATCCCAATATACCCAATGCCAGATAGCTGCCAAGAAGCACAAACCAGAAAACACAATATGTGCCCCGGCCACACCTTCGTAACTCCAAATACCCGGATTCGTTATAGTCCCTCCTGTAATACTCCAACCACCCCATGAGTTGGTTATTCCTAACCGAGTCATGAAGGGTATAACGAACATACCCTGTCTCCACATTGGATCAAGAACGGGGTCAGAGGGATCAAAAACGGCTAATTCGTAGAGAGCCATTGAACCGGCCCAACCAGAAACGAGAGCTGTATGCATTATATGTACAGCAAGCAACCGACCGGGATCATTCAATACGACGGTATGAACACGATACCAAGGCAAACCCATGGAAATACCCCTTTATCAAAGAAAAATAGACACTATGTAACTTTATCGCATTGGTAGACTATGCTATGGACCTCTCCCTTTCAATGGATTATTTCGGAGCAAGGGTTCATATTTTTTTAATTCCACTTCATTGGTAATAATGGAACAATTCCGTTCGTAGGAACAAAGATAAGCAGATCTATTCTATACCCGATAAGTACCAATACGCAATGGGGGATTGGTCCCATTTTCTATGAGCGAATGCGTAGATACTTGGTCATTATTCGAGCAGCTCGACCCATTCGTAAAAATTTTCCTTTATTTATTTCGTCTTACTCTAGAAACTTTCTAATCTAAGGATAAAATACGACATTACGTTTCCACATCAAAGTAAAATATAGTACTTAACTCCCTTTTATTTCAGTTGATGCCTATTGGTGTTCCAAAAGTACCTTTTCGGATTCCCGGAGAGGAAGATGCAGTTTGGGTTGACGTATAGTGCGACTTGTCAGACATATTGGGTCATATGGAATTTTCCCGTTCTCTCCCCCGGTCGAGATACCCTCTGTTTCGCCAAAAAAATTGCTTGAACCACCAATTCAATAATTTGGAGCGTGAAAATTAGATCCTAGGGGGTCAAGATCAATATTAATATTATTCATTATCCAAATTTATGGTTGGCTTAGTTGGACCAATCCAATAAAATGAAGTATCCAGGCTCCGTTCAGAAAATACCCAGTTGGTAATCCAGATATGATTACCACTTGTATCCTAAACGATTACTTTATAACATATAGGCGATCTCAAACTAAACTGCCAATCAATGAAATAATATTGATTACTATGACTCCATCGAATATTTGTCGTAAGAAAGGCACGAAATGCGTTGAAAAAAAAAGTCATACCAAAAAAAGCGGTATTGGGATCGTTTGTCCTATATGTACAAATTGAAGTCGGGCGGATCTTTACCCGGAGTAGAACATAAACCTAAAATAATTAAATAATTGAGGAGGCCCATTCAGGAACAAGAAAATTACATCGTAATTTGGATTAGATTTCGATGAAACAATACATCAATGAGAGGTTAATTCAATAAGTTTAGTGGATTCTTTTCTTTTTTACGGAGAGGCGAACAAAAAAGAAAAAACCTTTATAAAAAAAATAGACGAAAAAGCCTCTTTATTACATTAGGAGGTAGAAAAGTCCTACTATAAAAAAGGAAGGCGGGCTGGAATCAACACATTGATTCTTTTTTCACAATTTTTTTTGAACCGTATGCATCAAAAGGTGCGTGTACGGTTCATAAGGGATAAATTTTTGTCCTAATCAACCGACTTCATCGAGAAAGATTACTTTTTTTAGGACAAGGGGTTGATAGCGAGATCTCAAACCAACTTATCGGTCTGATGGTATATCTCAGTCTAGAGGACGAAACCCGGGATCTTTTTTTGTTTATAAACTCGCCCGGCGGGTGGGTAATCCCCGGAGTAGCAATTTATGATACTATGCAATTTGTGCCACCAGATGTACATACAATATGCATGGGATTAGCCGCTTCAATGGGATCTTTCCTCCTGGTCGGAGGAGAAATTACCAAACGTATAGCATTCCCTCACGCTTGGCGCCAATGCGTTTTTTATTTATATTTAAGAGAAAAAAGAAGACTATGCCTTCGCGATATGTAATATTAAATGAATAATAATATTCAGTAATAGTAGCATGGCACTTCGAGTTCGATATGAACAAACTCTTTTTGTTTTTTCATAACATGAAATTGTGTATCGGGCGAGTAATATGAGACTGACTAAAGGATATTCTGATTTTATCTTATCTATCCGGGGGTCATTTCAGCGTCACAAACCTTTTTGTTTTCACACCATAAGTATCTTTCGATCGAATATTTATGTTATGAAAGAGTACTAAAATGAAAAAAAAAAAAGATCTTTTTTTTACTTACTTTGATCGGATTAAAAAGAAACTTTGGGATTGCTGAATCACATATGAGATAAATTATAAATATAGAAAGCAACGGAACCATCATAGTATTTTTTAACTCCCCCGAAAAGAAGGGTGGTAAATGGGTCACTTAATCATTTGGAATGTATCCTATTTCCTTTTTTTGCTCGACGGAAAGGAAAAGTAAAGTCCACTGTGGAGCCGTATGCAATGCACAAAAATGCCTGTACGGTTGTTAAATTCTATAATATAAGAATTTTATTCTTGGTATTCTTTATCTTTTTCCTTTGTCCGATCATATGAGATGAGATCAAGGAACCATTAATTATGTTATATCATCAGGGTAATGATCCACCAACCTGCTAGTTCTTTTTATGAGGCACAAACAGGAGAATTTGTCCTAGAAGCGGAAGAACTTCTGAAACTCCGCGAAACCCTCACAAGGGTTTATGTACAAAGAACGGGCAACCCATTGTGGGTTGTATCCGAAGATATGGAAAGGGATGTTTTTATGTCAGCAACAGAAGCCCAAGCTCATGGAATTGTTGATTTTGTAGCGGTCGAAAACACCGGGGATTTCGCGTAAATATGCGAGTCCTTTTTGAACCATAACTTGGATTCGGATGAACCGAACCTAAATTTCCTATTTTATCTTCTTACCGGGGTAAAATAGGGTAAGGTAAAAAGTAAAATCGAAATAATTCAGAATAATCTGGTTAGGATTGATCTAAACCAGCCCATTTTATATAGGATTTAGCATGCCAACTATTAAACAACTTATTAGAAACACAAGACAGCCAATAAAAAATGTAACAAAATCCCCCGCTCTTCGGGGATGTCCTCAGCGTCGAGGAACATGTACTAGGGTGTATGTGCGACTCGTTCAGATCAGGAGTTGGAACTAAATTAAAGAACAATTTTTTCCAGTATCAATGACCAGCACGAATGAATATTCTGGAAGAATTCAATATATATCTAAAACTCTCGTTGTGCCATTATGTATTAAATTTATGGTTTCTATTGGTGCAAATCCAATCACCTCAATTGGAGATGAGAAGCAATTCCCCATTGGTAGCAAATGGTTATTCATTAAGCGGGGGAAACCATATTTAAGAAGCAAAAGAATTAGGCTCCCACTCTTGCAATAACGGACTAACAGGGTCAGTTACCTAGCCAACCTTTGTAATTAAATACCGTTACTGTATGGGTAGATCTCATTGTGAAAAGACCTATTACTAGATAATTCATGGGTAGAGTCAAAGAATGTGAACTGTACAAGTTACTAATAACATTTAACATTGATTACTGAGGGAAGGGGCTCCGGTGTATAGAGAGGACCTCACCGTTTAAGAAGCAACCATAGAAACGACGGAACCCACAATTTATCGATTTACCTTTGCTATTTATTGATACTTTAATACTATATTCAACTTAATTTATAATTGCCTCTATTTAATTTCTTTGTTGCTATTTAGTATCAATAAAATTAATTTATTATTTTATTTCGTTTCGAGGTTAAATACCTGGAAAAATTGTGGTCGGGAAGGTCATAGTAGCAAAAGCCATTGGAATTTTTTTTATACATTGGAAGAATCCGTTTTGTTATTAATAGACCAGGAAAGGGAAAAAGAATGACTGAAAGAAAAAAAGAAATTAGTTATTCATCAAAGTTTCATTTGATTCAATGACCAGAATTAGACGAGGGTATGTAGCTCGGAGACGTAGAACAAAAATTCGTTTATTTGCATCAACTTTTCGAGGGACTCATTCAAGACTTACTCGAAGTACTATTCAACAGAAAATGAGAGCCTTGGTTTCTGCTCATCGGGATAGGGGCAGGCAAAAGAGAAATTTTCGCCGTTTGTGGATCAGTCGGATAAATGCAGCAATTCGTAAGATAGGGGTATCCTATAGTTATAGTAGATCAATACATGATCTGTACAAGAGGCAATCACTTCTTAATCGTAAAATACTTGCACAAATAGCAATATCAAATACGAATTGTCTTTACATGATTTCCAATAAGATTCTTAAGAAAGTATAGTATATTATTAGAAGGAATACACCATACTGATTTAAATGGGGCCCCGGAGAATTAGCTCCGGGAAGATAGGGTAGAAAATTTCTATGATAAATGGAATTAATTCAAAATATAGTTAAAGAATGAACAATAAAAAAAAAAAGAAAATTTATTTTTCTTACTCATTTTTTTCTTACGACGCGACAATCAAATTTTCATTCTCTCATTTTTTCGAATAAAAAAAATTCCTAAATTGCAATAGAATCAAAATTCCAATCTGAACCCCAACTCAGATTGATTTTTGATTCTATTTATTTCTAGTTCGAGGACCCGTGGTTCTAGGAGTCGACTCAGTTCTCTCAAATTGTTTCTCATTATTAAGAAAAGGTAACAAAGATAAAATACGAGCTTGTTTTATAGCAACAGTAATTAATCGTTGTTGTTTCAAAGTCAACCTATTCACTCGTCTAGATAATATTTTTCCTTGTTCACTAATAAATCGACTAATTAAACTCATGTTTCTATAATCAATTCGATCCCCCGACCCAATTGGGGGCAAACGCCTACGAAAAGATCGCTTGGATTTAATAAAAAGTCGCTTGGATTTATCCATGGTTTATTCCTTATCTTTAAAATCCTATTTCTAAATTCTAATTGAATTTGGGATCAAATAGGATTCCATTTTTTTTTAGTTTATTTATTATGTATGTAATTATTAAATTAGAATTAGATAATTTATTCCTGTTCCTTGTAGGGATTACACACGCGTCCAATTTTCTCTATTTTTTTATCTCCCCATGAATCGTATGCTTGTAACAATAGGGACAAAATTTTCTCAATTCCAATCGACTAGGCGTATTGTGTCGATTCTTTTGAGTAATATATCTCGAAATGCCCCGCGATTTCTTATTAATATCGTTTCGAACACAACTGTTACATTCCAAAATAACTCTTGTTCTGACATCTTTACCCTTAGCCATGAACCTCCCTTTTTTTGATATTCACTCAACTCTTCCATTTTTGATCCGAAACGAAGAAGAAAAAAAGAAGTTGCTGACTCGAAATTCAATTTTTAAATCTTCCATTTGCGGTCAATATCAATAGAGAAATAATAATAAGTAATACAAGAATTTCTAATAAATAGCAATTAAATACGTTTCGTTCTAAATACCAGTATTTTATTTACATATCTTGTATGCTGCCGCTGTCCTCTATCCCTATTTACATTTCTGCTCTACCTCTATTAATTTAATTCCGACGGAACCTGGGTTTCGTTGCCGATAAATCTTCTTTGATTCTTTCTAACTTTTTTATCCAAAGAAAAAAGGAGCTTAGTCACAGAGAATTTCTTGTATCTCGAATCTTATTCACACCTAGCTAGAATGAAAAAAATGGGAATGTCAACGCATCTGGGAATAAACGATTGATCTCAATCAATAGACCTGCTAAAGACCCAAACCATAGAGTGCTTAACACAGGTGCCACGGAGAGATATGTTTTTAGATCTCGCATTGAAAATACTCCTTTTTTTATTGTAATAATATATAATCAGATACATGTGTCATTAAGGATCGCTTGTAGTTGTACGCGGAATCCCTAACTAAAATGGATATATTGAACGACCCGGTAGATTTTATTTCGTTTTTTTACAGAAAAAGACGCCCACGTACTTTCTGAACATTACCGATATAATATTAATATATATCTATTTATTGTTAATTAATTTAATTGGATTTTTTTCTTCTTTATATTATATGTGTTATATGAGAATATGTTATATGAGACGAAAAAGAAGAAATGGCAAGAGGTATATTAATCGAGGAAATTACGATGTGGAAAACAAGGCGGGGATTCTCTACAATGACACTGTAGGTCAATTGAAAGGGATGTAGCGCAGCTTGGTAGCGCGTTTGTTTTGGGTACAAAATGTCACAGGTTCAAATCCTGTCATCCCTATCTATTACTTCTCCCATGTGCAGTAATGAAGGATCAATTGAGATCAATTAAAATTGGACATACATAATAACATATGATACTATATGCATCCAAGATATTGTGGGGGGTTACAAAGAAATTCTTTTCTATACAGTTTTTTATATTGTGATAAGGAAGCGCTCTTAGTTCAGTTTGGTAGAACGCGGGTCTCCAAAACCCGATGTCGTAGGTTCAAATCCTACAGAGCGTGCTTCTGTTCTTCTTGGGTGGGTCGAATTATAATAAAATAACTTTTATAGCTCCAGCAGCAGCCCGAATTTGATTTGACCTCCTACGGATTAAAGAAAGGAGGAGGTCAATCAAAAAAAAAAGAGGCTAAGGCTTTTTTAATTAAAAAGAGATGTTACTTAATCAAAGGTCCAACTGATCACCGCGTCTATATTGTAAATATGCAGTTACGAATAATCCAGCCAAAGTAATAGGAATTAAGCCTAACACGATTCCAAATAGTAAAACTTCAATCATTTCTATTTTTTTTGAAGGGGTGGATAAATAAAGGGGGGGTAATATCTATCTCTAAATATTAATCCAAATCATCCAGGAATCTCAATAACCAGAAATTACAAATTACATGGGAAGGAACCGTGGACTGCCAGGAATCTCGCAAAAAAACATTTCTTTTTTTATTAAATTGAATGAAAAATTCAATCAAGCTCAAATAAGCCGTATCTTGCTCAGACCAATAAATAAAGCGGAGGTTATAGTTAAAGCCGCCAGGAGAAAACCGAAATAACTAGTTATAGTAGGCATAAAGAAGCTAAATGGGATACGTTCTATTTATACATATGTTTATGAAACACTTACCTAAGTTTCTTTTTTTTTGATAAATACAAGAGAAGAAAAAGACCAATTTACAAATTTAGTCCCAATGAACGCTTTTGATTTCATTTATCATATCATTCATTATATAGACGGCACAAACAAAGATATAGTGACAGAAGTAAAAAAGTGGTTCATCATCTTTGACATCTATGAATCCTACTATTTCGATCCGGCTCCACGGATTCATAGAGCAACTACTGAATAAAGTAATCGTCAAAATAATTGTATCATGTCATTTTATTTTTAAATGAAACTCTCTTCGAATCACGATAAAATATATAGAATTTTCAAATTCTATATTTATTTTCTATTTATATATTCTATTTCTTTATATATTTATTTTGTTTTGATCATTTCTTTTTCAAATTGTTTCGATTCCATTTTTTTTGTTTGGAACGAAGGGCCTTATAACACCCCTTTTACTTTCCTTTAATTCATTCGATTTACTGGTGGGTTCATTAATTCCACAGAATAGATCGAATGAGAAGAACAAAAGCATCGCATGATATTATAGCTCTAAAAAAAACAAACCTTTATCGAGTAACCTTTGCCTCTAATGCCACAATGTCTAATGCAACAGTGCTTTCATTACAAATATGGATTGTTCTAAGTTTGTTCTATTTTTTTTCATGAAATACTATCTACTAGTGTTATTGTACTACTAAAAATTGAAATTAAATCGAGCAAAACCCCTCCCTTCCTTTTCTAAAA